GACGGGTTAGTGTAAGCTTATCCATGCGGTTATGCATTCTTGAAATAGGAATCAACTTTCTGATCCTGGCTTTCGTGCTTTGGTGAATTGTCCTAGATCCTTTCGATGACCTATGTTGTGTTGAAGGGATATCTATATGATCCGATCGATTGCGTAAGGCCCGCGGTAGCAATGGAACTGGGGAAAGTATACAGAAAAAATAGTTCTTTTCTATTAGATTACTATTCGTTTTAGTATAAGTTAGTGATCCCCTTAGGGATCCCGGCTCTTTGAGTCCTTTCTTCCGTGATGAATTTTTAGCACCAGCCCTACATTTTTTCTCTGTGGACCAAGGGGCTCAGCAGGAAGAGGGTTCATGAGAGAAGTACGGGGGTCAACCTGCTTCAAATATACAACATGGATTCTGGCAATCCAATGGAGTTGGACCCTCATGTCGATCTGAATGAATCAGTTTTTCTACTCTGTTTTTGGTTGTTCGCCTAAACAAGAAAGGAATTCATTCTTGTTTAGGCAGTTTCTATCATCCATACATAGTGCTTTGATCTAAGATTTCAATTCATGCTTCAACAGTAGCATATGAACTAAGGTCGAAAATATCGAATAAACAAGTGTTTCCACGACTCTACCACCCGGCCAATCCTCTTCCACTTAATCCCCTTTTTCATGGCCATATATCTTTACGGATAAGGAATGGAGAAATCTTTCTCCTGTTCCACAAATCAAATGGTTCATTTACTCCGGGAGAAGCCATCTCTTTCTCAACAATATTTTTTTCATTTGATCCAAGAGCCTTCCCTTAGATAGGAACAGATTTGCTAAATACTGATAACTCTCCAACAGAATATGAGAAGAGAAAGATCCTTTACATAAGGAACTATGGATTCTAAGTCTTCTTTGCCATCTCTGACGACGAGCCAACAATTCAGTGTGCTTTTTTTGCTTATTGAACCAATTTTCATTGAAAGATGAAGAAGGATACTTATCTAGGTCTAGGTCAGACCTCTTCTCAAACAATTCTCGACGTGAAAACCAAAAGTCCAGCCGTATGACTACCAAAAAGAATGGCTGCGGAGGTTCCCAAATGAATCGGTTTATTAGAAAAACGCTTTGTTCTTTGGAAAATCTCTCTTTTTTCTGGTACAGAATTGTTCCACTCTGCAAGAACTCCGAATCTTTCTCTTGAAGCTCCTCCTCTTGAAGCTTATCTTCCTCGTGATCAAGAGGCCACTTGCCCTGAAAAGACTCGGCCCAATAAAGAAATCCGGATTTCATATGGATATTCTCAATTTCGAGATTATCAAATAGATAGCGCCTTATTTTAGCAGACCGAACTATTTGAAACTATTTGATTGAAGAAATCGTTTTCTATCTCTTGCGGGTTCACCGCTTCGTGCCCTTCTTCAAACTCCGATTCGTCTATTTCATTTCTCAATCTATCATAATGGATAGAAAAAGATTTCTGTTGCATCATATCTAACGGATTCCTTGGTTCGGACCGAAGAAGTAATGTCTCACTGAAATTTTTTTCTATCCTTTTCTCCCATTACAAAAGAAAGAGTTCAAATCTTCGCACTTATCACTTATCAGAGTCCATTTCATAAGGATCTTCTCACTTATCCGAGTCCATTTCATAAAAATCTTCTCAAGAATTACCCATGGTATATCAAAAATATCTTGAATTTTTGATACCAAGTTTGGTAATATCAAGTTGAAATAAATCTCGGAAAGGATGGATCTTATAAGTTTGAACCCACTCGTAGTTAAGATCGTGGGGAGATATTTTTTGTAAATATTGCACTCGTAGTAATAAATATTATCTTTTTATCTTTAATATCTCCCTCGAAAATGATCACAGAAATCAGATCTTTTTTTTTTTAAGGTTATCTTGATCCTACGTTTATTAACATATTTTTTTTTGCTTCGAAAACGAAAAAGACTCCAGTTTTCTTTCTTTCCGGATGGTAAAGATTTCTTAGAACATGGATTTGATTAACACTCCATGTTTGAATTGACACTGAGATACGGATGCAAGTTCTTAACTTTTGAATCAGATCGATTCATATATGATGAATAAAATCTCCAAAGAATTTCTAAAAAGTCCGTGATCGAGGAACTTTCTCTATAGCTATAGAATTTTGGATCGGCTGTAATTGGATCAAAATTTCTTGGTGGCGAGATGAAAGATCTTAAGGATTCCAGATTGGATTTCTTTGGATAAAGAGTCCTTGGAAAAACAAAAGATCCGTAAAACTTATTATAAATTTTTCGATAGAATTTAGATAATTTATACATCAAAGACTTGTACAAATTATCTCTTGTGTTACCCCTTTGTGGAAAATCCTGATCGTGAGGTATTTGTGTGTCAGAGATTCGCAGAGAAAGAGTCAAAAAAAATTGTTTTTTTTTTACCGACGTACAAAGAAATTATTTTGTTGCGAATAAACAATATAATTCTTTTCAATTGGCTGGAATTTTCTACTTCAATGAGATTCGATCTTGTTAAATCATATTCAATATTGCATAAGATATTTTTTCCTTTCCTAATAAACCGATTTCCCAACCACACATTGTCGAACCAAAAATTCGATTCGTGCGGATTCTTCCCCCAACTAACCATCGGATGGATCATGTATACACAACAATAGAAATTCAAGATCTTTGTTATTTCTATCTTTGAATGAGATTTGAATTCCAGCTACGGTTTCATTACAAATCAAGTCCCTATTTTTTATGATCAGGTTTCTCGACCACCAGGAACTCCGAATGATACAGATATACTTTTTCTTTCTTGGAAGAACACAATGAATTTCTTCTCCATCCATAAAAAAACTCCCAGAAAAGGTTTTTCCTTTTGGAAGCGAAACAACCAAGTTATTGGAAGAACAAAAAGATTCTTCCCTGCATTCAACCGAACTAAGAAGCCCCCTCAAATCGAGATTTTTTCTTTCTATTAGATTTTGATTGTGGACACGATAGAGAAAGACTCCTGCTAGAACAAAAATCAAAGTCTTTAAAAAATTCTTTACGACAGCCTGCATTTGGCCGAAATCAATGAGAGTTTTCATGATCCTCCATATTTTTCTTATTTATTTTATATATATACGATAAAAATGAAAAATATTTTCTTTTTATTCGTATTGTATTTATTAAGTAATTTTTTCTCGTATTAACGAATTTTTTATCATAAACGAAATTTTTCTAGTATTGTATTAACGAATTAGCTATTTTAGAAACCTAAAGGTTTGCACTCATTAGAAGATCAGAACAGACAGATAAAAAAGCTGATTCCATTTTATTGCTGCAATGATTAATTGCATATTAATCTCGATTCTGGAAGTAACTATAATAAAAAGAAAATATAAGGCGGCTTTTACTTTTAATATCCATTTTTCGAATTGAATTCAAAAAAAAGTGAAGGAATCACAATCCTTTCAATTCTAAGATATATCTCTGTTCTGTCTTTTTTCATTCATATATTTGATATCAAGAAAAGATTAAGTAATACAAATCGTATCAATTAAGACATATATCATTTTTTTTTCATATTGAAATTTGAGAAATTTGACTTCGTGCTCCGAATGAATGATGGTTTACTCAATACAATATCTCTTCGGCGAAACAGCGGATATCTTGATCGGGGAAGAGAACGGGTCAATCTCATATGACCCAATATGTTTGACAAGTCACACTATATGTCAAGCCAAGCTTTTCGGTTCCAGGACGGCGAAAAGATACTTTTGGTATTCCTATACTCAAAAATTTCAACCAAAAAATGCATATCCTTTATTCACTTAAATAAGGAAAGGTGAAAATCCATGATTTCTTGTCTTCATTCCTTTTTCTTCTATTTGATACATCGATTTTGATACACCGATTTCTTCTCTTTGATTTTGATACATGGAAGGGTTTTTTGATAGAGTAAGACAGAATGGATTCAAAAAAACTGTAACGAAAGGATTGATCATTCGAATAAGTATCCATTTATTCTCCAATAATGCAATCTTCCCCTTGCGTATTGGTACTTATCGGGTATAGAATAGATCTGCTTCTCTTTGTTCTTACGAACAGAGTTGTTCCCTTATTTTTCTTTTCAATGAGATGAAATAAAAATGAACCACAGAATCTACTAAAAAAAAGTTTAGGTACACAATATATCGTCTTCTTAGTTTAATACGTACGATAAAATCAAGTTTCTATTTCTCTTTGATAAAGGGGTATTTCCATGGGTTTACCTTGGTATCGTGTTCATACTGTCGTATTGAATGATCCCGGTCGACTGCTTTCTGTTTCTATAATGCACACAGCTCTAGTTGCTGGTTGGGCCGGTTCGATGGCTTTATACGAATTAGCTCCTCTGACCCCGTTCTTGATCCAATGTGGAGATTATGATCAGAAATATTATTTCATTAATTGCATCCATGGCTGAATGGTTAAAGCGCCCAACTCATAATTGGCAAATTCGTAGGTTCAATTCCTACTGGATGCACCCTAATAGGAAGGGTCAAAAAGTCTATCGGAATTGGCTCAATGGGATCTTCCATAACGAATTAATTGGTATAGTATATTCATACCCTAACATAGGAAGAGTAAGAACTAGAATTCTGATCGATACTAAAACTCATAGGGAAGAAAATGGATTTATGGATGGAATCAAATATGCAGTAGTTAGAGGAAAAAGTCTTCGCTTATTGGGGAAGAATGAATCTTTAATGAAATACCAAAATCCAGAGGATGTATTTGCGCGATAGGCTCATTTATGGACTTATTGTGAAAATTGTAAGACATCCATTTACAAAAAATATGCACAAAAAAACAAATCTATTTGTCAACATGGTGCATTTCATTTACCAATGGAGAGTTTAGATCGAATCGAATCTTTGATTGATTGATTCGGGTACTTGGGATCCTACGGATGAGAATATAGTTTCTATTGATCCCTATGAGATTCTTAGAAAAAAGAAAGAGAAGAATACATAGAGGAATAGATTTCTATATATAGAAATATATATATATATTATATATATATATATTTTTTTTAATAAAGGAGAAATTCTCCTAAGATACCGAGAGGAAGGAGAAGTAGATAACCATTTGTTCAACAATGACAAATTATTACACGAGGAAGAACTTGAAGACCTTGTATACATACTTCTAATGTCGAATCAGGATCAACAAAGAAAGAAATCAAGGATTGAGTCGAACTAAGGTAATAGCTATGAATAGTCATCTTCTACCCCTTTCGGGGTAGAAGAATGGCACCTATTATGGGACATACAATGCATTACAGGCGTATGATCATTACGCTTCGACCGGGTTATTCTATTCCACCTCTTCTAGAGATTCTTTATTCTATTCCACCTCTTCTAGAGAAAAGAACTTAAAGAAAAATACTTAATAACACGGCGATACATTTATACAAAACTTCTAGTCGGAGCACACGCAATGGAGCCGTAGAAAGTCAAATGAAATCCAATCCACGAAATAATTTGATCTATGGACGACATCGTTGTAGTAAAGGTCGTAATGCCAGAGGAATTATTACCGTAAGGCATAGAGGGGGGGGTCATAAGCGTCTATACCGTAAAATCGATTTTCGACGGAATCAAAAAGACATATCTGGTAGAATCGTAACCATAGAATACGACCCTAATCGAAATACATACATTTGTCTTATACACTACGAGGATGGTGAGAAGAGATATATTTTACATCCCAGAGGAGCTATAATTGGAGATACCATTTTTTCTGGTAAAGGAGTTCCTATATCAATGGGAAATGCCCTACCTTTGAGTGCGGTTTGAACTATTGATTTACGTAATTGGAAGTAACCAATTAGGTTTACGACAAAACCTAGAAATCGATCACTAATCCATTTGGAGTACCTCTATGGAATAGACCTCAACAGAAAACTGTTGAGTAAGGGCAGCAAGTGATTGAGTTCAGTAGTTTCTCATAGAAAATTATTGACTCTAGAGATATGGTAATATGGAGAAAATTGTTTGAAGCACGCACAGAACTGGAAGCGCCCCTTCTTTCAAAGAGAGGAGGACGGGTTATTCACATTTCATTTGATGGTCAGAGGCGAATTGAAAGCTAAGCAGTGGTAATGAAGATCCCCCGAAGAGATGTCTCCTACGTTACCCGTAATATGTGTAAGTATCGACGTAATTTGATAGAGTCATTCGGTCTGAATGCTACATGAAAAACATAAGCCAGATGACGGAACGGAGAGACCTAGGATGTAGAAGATGATAATATGAATGATTCGGGAGATTAGGATTCCTAAATATCCACTCATGTGATACTTCATTATACGATGAAAAGATCTATTTTTTTCTATATCATCATATACATCTAGAAAGCCGTATGCTTTGGAAGAAGCTTGTACAGTTTGGGAAGGGGTTTTTTTGATAAAAAAGAAGAATCTACTTCAACCGATATGCCTTTAGGCACGTCCATACACAACATAGAATTCACACATGGAAAAGGCGGACAATTAGCTAGAGCAGCAGGTGCTGTAGCGAAACTGATTGCAAAAGAGGGTAAATCGGCCACATTAAGATTACCATCTGGGGAGGTTCGTTTGATATCCCAAAACTGCTTAGCAACAGTCGGACAAGTGGGTAATCTTGGGGTGAACCGAAAAAGTTTGGGTAGAGCTGGATCGAAGTGTTGGCTAGGTAAGCGTCCTGTAGTAAGAGGAGTAGTTATGAACCCTGTGGACCATCCACACGGGGGCGGTGAAGGAAGAGCCCCAATTGGTAGAAAAAAACCCGCAACTCCTTGGGGTTATCCTGCGCTTGGAAGAAGAACTAGGAAAAGGAGAAAATATAGTGATAGTTTGATTCTTCGTCGCCGTAAATAGGAATATTCAAAATCGAATTTTTGGAATTCGAAATAATGTGATGGGCGAACGACGGGAATTGAACCCGCGCATGGTGGATCCACAATCCACTGCCTTGATCCACTTGGCTACATCCGCCCCTTATCTAGCTAAAGAAAGGATTTTCTCTTTTTTCCATTCATCATTATTGTTTTTATTCTGACCTCGATACTTAGATCGAGATATTGGACATAGAATGCCAATCTTTACTATGCAAAAAAAGGAGTAATCAACTGTGATAGGTCAAAACAAAAGATTTGTAGCAAAGAAAAAGAAAAGATATGTAGCAAAGAAAAAGAAAAGATATGTAGCTAAGCATTTATCGGAAAAAACGGAAAAAATAAAAATGGGGCAGGAGAACGAAATCATAAGAACTTGGTCTCGGGCATCTACTATTACACCCTCCATGGTTGGCCGTACAATCGCTATTCATAATGGAAAGGAACATATACCTGTTTATATAACAGAATCTATGATAGGTTACAAATTGGGAGAATTCGTGCCTACCCGTTTTTGGGGGATAGATGCAATAAATGATAACGATAATAAATCTGTAATGAAGAATCAAAAAAAATAGGGATCAAACATAAGGAGAAAGAATCTTATGAAAAATTTTAAAAAGCTAGCGGATAACCCTATGAAAAAGAACTCAAGTTCAAGTAAAGGAGTCCAAGTTTTAGCTCAACATATAGGTATTTCTGTTTCCAAAGCGCGAAGAGTAATTGATCAGATTCGCGGACGTTCCTATGAAGAAACAATTATGATACTAAGTTTCATGCCTTATCAAGCATCTTATCCCATTTTCAAATTAGTTTATTCTGCAGCAAAAAATGCTAATCATAATATGGGTTTAAACGAAGCTGATTTATTCATTAGTAAAGCCGAAGTCAATAGAAGTACTATTAGAAAAAAGGCAAGACCCCGTGCTCAAGGACATAGTTATCCAATAAAAAGAAGCACATGTCTTATAAAAGTCGTACTCAAGGAAAAACCGAAATCTTTATTAAATCAATCTAAAATTTAGATTCCTTTTCATTTAAAAAGATATGGATGAAAAAAAGAAAATAGAGAATTATGGGACAAAAAACAAATCCACTTTGTTTCAGACTTGGTACAACCCATAGTCATCATTCTGTTTGGTTTGAAGAACCAAAAAATTATTCTACGAGTATACAAGAAGATCAAAAAATACGAAATTTTTTCAAGAATTATGTACAATATAGAATCAAAAAAGGTTTACAAATTGGTACCAAGAAATATTTAGAAAAATTAAAAAAAATAGAGCAAAAGAATAAAAAACAAAAAAGTAAAAAAAAGAGAATATCTTTACCTCCCTTACCTCCCTTAGGCTTTGAAGGAATTATACGTATAGAAATTGAAAAACAAGGATTTAGAACACAAAAAACATTTATACGAGTCATCATCTATAGCGGATTCGTACCAAAATTCTTATTAAAAGGGAAATGTTTGGCAAAATTCAAGAAAAATGTAAAAAAACAAGAATTCTTTTCTATATACCCCAGATTAATTCGTATTCAACTCAAAAGAGCTGAACAATTATATAGCCAACCTAATCTTCTTGCAGAATTTATAACCTTACAATTAAAAAATAGAGTCCCCTTTAGAAAGACAATGCAACAAGCTATTGATTTAGCTAAAGAAACAGATACAAAAGGAATAAAACTTCAACTCGCAGGCCGTATCGACGGAAAAGAGATCGCACGTAAAGAAGGTAAAAGAAAGGGTAAACTTCCCCTACAAATAATTTGTGCCAAAATAGATTATTGTTCTCATACAATTCAAACTATCAATGGAGTTTTAGGCTTAAAAATTTGGATATTTAGAAAGTAGAGCAAAGTAGAAAAAAATGACTTTGTCTTTCTATATTTATAGCAACTAGAACTATTTTTTGAAAACGCATAAGCCGACCCAGTTTACGAATTTATTCGAAATATCAACGAATTCCTAAGATTCTAGGTGGAATAGGAATTGTAATTCTGTCTACTTCTCAGGGTATAATGACAGATCGAGAAGCTCGACTTCAAAGAATTGGAGGAGAGATTTTGTGTTATATATGGTAATCCTCAAAAAAATAGAAAAAAAAGCTGTCAATAAAAAAAAATAATAATAATTTTGTATTTTAGAAATAATTCTAATTATTTTTACGTTATTTAGCAGTTAAGTCTATTAATCCATATAATCGAGGAAAAAGATATGAAAGAGAAAAGAAAAACCAACATAGATATCAATAAAAAAGAGCAATTTCTTTATGAAGGAATAATTGTGGAACCGATCAAAGATATCTTTTTTTTTATCTTAAAAATCAAACCATTGTGAGTTATCTAAATGAAAGAGAGCAATTTCTTTCTAAAGGACTTGTAACCCATCAAAGATATCATGTTCCACGTACGTCTGCATCATAATAGTCAAATCGTTGTGGGTTTTCGATCTTTCAATATGCGCCGTAATCGTATACGTGTGTTACTAGGGGATAGAGTCAAGATACAAATAAGTGAATTTGATTCACAAAGAGGGAAAATTTCTTATCGATTTCCCCAAGATAGAAAAAAAAAAGACAAATTCTTTGATTGATTCTATTAGAGAAAAACGAGGAATTCGAATTAGTTAGGGTTAAATCAAAATTGAATTGACTCTTTTAGTATAATTGCTATGCTTAGTGTGTGATTCGTTAGTTTTTTTTTCTTTCAAAGTTAGAATTGAAAAAATCAACTAATCCTTACTAAAAACTTATTTCATAATAAAAAAAAACTAAAAACCAACCTATTGCTTCGTATTATCAAGATCCTAAGAAACAGTCACTATATGAATAAATCATATATTTGTAGCAACTGAAATCTCATCTTTTTTCTCTAATTCATAGAGAAAAAAGAAGATTATCCAGTGTTTAGTAAAAAAAAAAGGATTTTTATAAAAGGAGGGGTGATAGAAAGAAAGAACAAGATATCAATGCTATATGATCCCAATATGTATGGTCTATAAATCATGTGATAAAAGAAAAAGCAGTGTCACAAAGCATCAATAATCAAATATTCAATTCAAAAATACATAAAAAAGAGAAATTTTAATAAAAAAGAATAAAGAGTCCTGAGTTAAGAAAACTAAGGAAATTGACTCAACAACAAATTTTGTTGGAAGCTCCATTGCAGAGTTTAGACCTAACCATGAATAGAGAAGCTATGGGAACGACAGAACCTGTGACTATGTAGAATTCTATTCAAAAAAATTCTAAAAATTCATTAGGTGGGATGGCGGAACAAACTAAGAAAAAATTGAATTATTTATTCTGAAAGTCATGAATTGAACCTACGAATGAAAGAAAAAAATGAAAAAGAAAACAGTAAATATTCGCCCGCGGAATACCTAATTTATTTACGAAAAATAATTTTGACATTATTCAATAGAAATCAGGAAAGAAAAGATTCTTTATAAAAGAAAGAAGCATCATATTCTCTATTCAAATTTCAATATGCACAAAAGAACACACATCTCTGCCTTAATTTATCCTATATAGAAATAGATTAATTCCTTTTTTTTTTTTTGAAAAAATCGAATTTAATCCATTTCATCCAATTTCATCCAATCAACATTTAAATAAATGAATTTGAATTATCTTTTTATTTTATTCGCGAGGAGCTGGATGAGAAGAAATTCTCACGTCCAGTTTTGCAATAGAGATGAGATTGAAAAAAGAATCATCGACTATAACCCAAAAAAACCTAAATTTCGTAAACATCATAGAGGAAGAATGAAGGGAGTATCTTGTCGGGGCAATTCAATTTCTTTTGGCAGATATGCTCTTCAAGCACTTGAACCTGCCTGGATTACAGCTAGACAAATAGAAGCAGGCCGAAGGGCAATAACAAGATATGTGCGTCGTGGTGCAAAAATATGGGTACGTATATTTCCCGATAAACCTGTTACAATGAGAAGTGCGGAAACACGCATGGGTTCAGGTAAAGGAGATCCAAAATATTGGGTATGCGTTATTAAACCAGGTCGAATACTTTATGAAATGAGTGGAGTATCAGAAACTATAGCTAGAAGAGCTATCTCAATAGCTGCTCACAAAATGCCTATACAAACTCAATTTCTTGTTTCAAAATAGAAATTTAAAAGAAAACAAAAAAGGGAAGGTATTAAAGATTAAAAAACAAATATAGGTTTATTTTTTTCTGGACAGAAAATATTTCTTCTTTTATTTTACTTATTTGTACTTAAATCTAGAATTTGAAATAAAAAAGATATGATTCAACCTCAAACTATGTTGAATGTAGCAGATAACAGCGGCGCTCGTAAATTGATGTGTATTCGAATCATAGGAGCTAGTAATCAACGATATGCTCAAATTGGTAATGTTATTGTTGCTGTAATCAAAGAAGCAGTTCCCAATATGTCTTTAGAAAAATCAGAAGTAATTCGAGCTGTAATTGTACGTACATGTAAGGAACTAAAACGTGAAGATGGTATGATAATAAAATACGATGACAATGCAGCAGTTATCATTGATCAAAAAGGAAATCCAAAAGCATCTAGGATTTTTGGTGCAATCACTGAAGAATTGAGAGAATTTCGTTTTACTAAAATCCTTTCATTAGCTCCTGATGTATTATAAACACTCTATAATGAGACTTTTATATATTTTATATATAGGATATTTTAAATAGATGAAATTAGAAGATTTTTCCTCAGGTATATATTTTAATTTTATTTTCGAAAAAAAAAAAAAAGAAAAAAAAGGAAACATGTTGATTACATAAAAATAAGTAAGAATTCATAATTCTAATTCGTCATGAGTAAGGACACTATTTCCGATCTTATAACTTTGATAAGAAATGCTGACATGGCTAAAAAAGAAACTGTTCAAATACCATCTACAAACATTACTGAAAGCATTGTTAAAATACTTTTAAGAGAAGGTTTTATTGAAAATGTTCGGAAACATAAAAAAAATAACAAAAATTTCTTGATTTTAACTCTACGATATAGAAAAACTCGAAAAGGAATATATGGACATAGAACTAGAACGATTTTTTTAAAACGCATAAGTCGACCCAGTTTACGAATTTATTCGAAATATCAACGAATTCCTAAGATTCTAGGTGGAATAGGAGTTGTAATTCTGTCTACTTCTCAGGGTATAATGACAGATAGAGAAGCTCGACTTCAAAGAATTGGAGGAGAGATTTTGTGTTATATATGGTAATCCTCAAAAAAATAGAAAAAAAAGCTGTCAATAAAAAAAAATAATAATTTTTATGTGATTTTGCATTTAAGTCTTCATATAATAATGGAGGAAATAAAGGTATAAAAAAAAATACCGATGCTAAAAAAAATAGCAATAAAAAAGAGCAATTTATTTATCAGGAAACCTTTGTGGAACCGATCAAAGATATCGTAGGTTTGCATCGTAAAAATAAAATCGTTCTGAGTTTTCTAAATGAAAAAAAAAAAAATTTATTTCTAATTCTAACGGAACAATTTTGAAACCGATCAAAGATATCATGTTCCACGTACGTTTGCACCATAATAGTCAAACTGTTCTGGGTTATCTATCTGGCAGGCAATATGCGCCGTAATCGTATACGTGTGTTACTAGGGGATAGAGTCAAGATACAAATAAGCGAATTCGATTCAAAAAAAGGAAGAATTTTTTATCGATTTCCTCCTCTATCAAAGCAGACTAGGAAAAAAAAACTAAGAATGATCATCAAGCGATGGAGAATAACGCCTCTCCTGAATCATTCTTAAACTTAAAAAAAGAAAGCACAAATCCAATAAGCAACGATTCCCCTCAATTAACAGATCAAAGGAATAGCAAAGACCTAAGACCTAACCAAAATAATAAAGATTCTCAAAGAAATCAATAATATAAAAAATCCATAATAATAATATAAGAAATCCACAATATCCATAAAAAATAGAGGTAGAAAAAAGATGAAAAAAAAAAAAATAAGAAATAGAGAAATTGAAGAATAGGAAAAAAAGCAAGAATCATGGTTGGGAAGGTTATAGCTATAGGAATCGATATTTGATATATTAGAGTAGTTCGTTTTGTTATTGATTGACCCTAGTCGGAAATTGATTGACCCTAGTCGGGTCAAAAATAAGTGAGAGGTTGGAGGATTTATGCCAATCGGAACACCAAAAGTTCCTGTGATTCGTTCTGAAGAAACAGTTTTCCTTACTTTATCTGAACTATTTGAGGAAGAAAGAATCCTATTTCTATGCAGAAATATAGAATTCACTTTTATGAATGAGCTTATTGCTCTCATACTATTAATGGATCTCGAAGATGAAAGTAATATTTATATATATATAAACTCTCACGTTGGGGGGGTACTACCAGCAATGGCCCTTTATGATACTATGCAAGTTTCAAGTTCTGACGTGTGTACAATGAATATAGGATTAGTTGGATCAGCGGCATCTTTGATTCTGGTCGGAGGAGCAATTCCTAAACGGGTAGCATTCCCTCACGCTAGGGTTTTGATTCACCAACCTTCCACTGGCTTCTTTTCTGGAACTACAGAAAAAATGCAAGTGGAAGCAGAAGAAATGTTTGAACTTCGTAACACAATTGCGGAAATTTATGCACAAAAAACTGGTCAACCTATAAATGTTATACAGAATGATCTGGAAAGAGATACTTTTATGTCCGCAAAAGAAGCTCAAGATTATCATATTATTGATCGCATAGCAGTTCCAAAAAATTGGAAAATATAATCCGATCTGAGTTCTTTTTCTCAATTGATAGGAGAATGGGATATCATTCAATTTTTTTCTATCCTATACAAGAACTTTTTGTTTTTGTATAGGATAGAAAAAAATTTTTTGGTATCCTAAACTAAATATGGGAAGAAGAGCAAGAATCGTGCTTGAGAAGGGAAAGTTATAGTAGCAAAAATTATAGGAATCGATATTTGATATATTGGAGTAGTTCGTTTTGTTATTGATTGACCCTAGTCGGAAATTGATTGACCCTAGTCGGGTCAAAAATAACTGAAAGGTTGGAGGATTTATGCCAATTGGAACACCAAAAATATCTTATACTCATCATGAAAAAACGATATTTCTTACTTTACAAGAAAAATTGTACGATGGGAGAATCCTATTTCTATGCAAAAATATGGAATTCTCTTTGGTGAATAACATTATCGCTCTATTGCTATTTCTGAGTGGGCAAGATGATACTGATATACATTTATTTATAAACTCTCACGGTGGAGAGGCACTATCAGCAATATCTCTTTATGATACTATTGAATTCTTGTATTGTGATGTATCTACAGTAGCTCTAGGTTTGGTTGCATCAACGGCATCTTTGATTCTGGTCGGAGGAACAAGGACTAAACGGATAGCATTCCCCCACGCTAGGATTATGATTCACCAACCTTCGACTAACTATTTTTGTGGAAATCCAAGGGAAATGCAAGTGGAAGCAGAAGAACTGTTTGAACTTCGTAACACAATTACGGAAATTTATGCACAAAATACTGGTCAACCTGTAAATATTATACAGAATGATCTGGAAAGAGATACTTTTATGTCCGCAACCGAAGCTCAAGATTATGGTATTATCGATCATATAGCAATTGAAAAATTTAGATAGTAATTAAAATTAAAAAAAAAATCTTTTCTTTTTCTTTGATGATCTGAGTTCTTTTTCTCAATTATTTCTATTTAATTCAATACTCAAAAGAAATAATTGAGAAAAAAACATTTGGTTAAGATCAATCTAAGCCAAACCATTTTATTCTATATAGATATACATAGAATATGCCAACTATTAAACAACTTCTTAGAAACAGAAGACAGCAAAAAAAAAATGTTAAGAAATCTCCCGCTCTTAAAGGATGTCCTCAGCGTCGAGGAACATGTACTAGGGTGTATGTGCGACTCGTTCAGATCATGAGTTCGAACAAATAAGAGAATTTTTCTAGTATCAACGACCAATACTGATAAATAGGATAGTAACAAAAAGGTATATAATATACCTATTAATTCTATAGAATCTCAAATTTATGGTTTTCATTGGTAAAAATCCAATCATTCTCGATTTGAAATAAGAATCAATTCTCCATTGGTAGCAAAAGGTT